GTCCCTGTAGCTTACATCTAAAGCATGGCACTGAAGATGCCAAGATGGCCCCCACCCGCCCATGGACAAAAGACTTAGTCCTAACCTTACCATTAGTTCTTGCTAGACATATACATGCAAGTATCCGCATTCCAGTGTAAATGCCCTTTACTCCTGTAACTGTAGGTAGAAGGAGCTGGCATCAGGCACGCCTATCGCAGCCTAAGACGCCTTGCTTAGCCACACCCCCACGGGTACTCAGCAGTAGTTAACATTAAGCAATAAGTGTAAACTTGACTTAGTTATAGCAAACCTTAGGGTTGGTAAATCTTGTGCCAGCCACCGCGGTCACACAAGAAACCCAAATTAATTGTACACGGCGTAAAGAGTGGACCCATGATTATCACAGTAATTAAGGCTAAAACGTAACTGAGCTGTCATAAGCTTAAGATACATTTAAAACCACCCTAAAAACGACCTTAGCTTCCCACGACCAATTAAATTCCACGAAAGCCAGGGCACAAACTGGGATTAGATACCCCACTATGCCTAGCCCTAAATCTTGATGCTTACCCCCACTAAAGCATCCGCCCGAGAACTACGAGCACAAACGCTTAAAACTCTAAGGACTTGGCGGTGCCCCAAACCCACCTAGAGGAGCCTGTTCTATAATCGACAACCCACGATGCACCCGACCACTTCTTGCCAAAACAGCCTACATACCGCCGTCGCCAGTTCACCTCTACTGAGAGCACAGTAGTGAACACAATCGCCCTAACCCCGCTAGCACGACAGGTCAAGGTATAGCCTATGAAGTGGAAGAAATGGGCTACATTTTCTAACTTAGAATACCACTACAAACGAAAGGGAGCATGAAATAACTCCCAGAAGGCGGATTTAGCAGTAAAGCGGGATAATAAAGCCCCCTTAAAACTGGCTCTGAGGCACGTACATACCGCCCGTCACCCTCCTCACAAGCATTAAGTCCTTATAAATAATACACCCACCTGCCAAAGATGAGGTAAGTCGTAACAAGGTAAGTGTACCGGAAGGTGCACTTAGTACACCAAGACGTAGCTATAAGACGAAAGCATTCAGCTTACACCTGAAAGATACCGAGTACGCATCAGGTCGTCTTGAAGCCCATCTCTAGCCCGACACCCCACAACCCAAATGCACTTAAAAACTTATTAAACCTCCAAACTAAAACATTCTCCAAACTTAGTATAGGTGATAGAAAAGACATCAGGCGCAATAGAAATTCGTACCGTAAGGGAAAGATGAAATAGCAATGAACAACCCAAGCAGTAGACAGCAAAGACTAACCCTTGTACCTCTTGCATCATGATTTAGTAAGAACAACCAAGCAAAGCGGACTTAAGCTTGCCACCCCGAAACCCAAGCGAGCTACTTACAAGCAGCTAACCCTGAGCGAACCCGTCTCTGTTGCAAAAGAGTGGGATGACTTGTTAGTAGAGGTGAAAAGCCAACCGAGCTGGGTGATAGCTGGTTACCTGTGAAATGAATCTAAGTTCTACCTTGACACCTCCCTAAGGACTTAAACTACCCTAATGAAGATGGCCAAGAGTAATTTAAAGGAGGTACAGCTCCTTTAAGAAAGGATACAACCTCTCCTAGCGGATAACCTTACTCAACTAAAACAATTGTGGGCCCTAAAGCAGCCACCAACAAAGAGTGCGTCAAAGCTCCCCTACTCAAAAACCCCTAAACTACACGACTCCCTTCCCACCAACAGGTTAACCTATGGTAATAGGAGAATTAATACTAAAATGAGTAACCAGGACATGTCCCCTCTTAAGCGCAAACTTACATCTATCCAACATTATTAACAGATTTGATACCAACACTCCAACAAGACTAAATATCCCACCCTCTGTTAACCCAACCCAGGAGCGCATGTTAGAAAGATTAAAATCTGTAAAAGGAACTAGGCAACTCCCCCAAGGCCCGACTGTTTACCAAAAACATAGCCTTCAGCCAAACAAGTATTGAAGGTGATGCCTGCCCAGTGACTTCATGTTCAACGGCCGCGGTATCCTAACCGTGCGAAGGTAGCGCAATCAATTGTCCCATAAATCGAGACTTGTATGAATGGCTAAACGAGGTCTTAACTGTCTCTTACGGATAATCAGTGAAATTGATCTCCCTGTGCAAAAGCAGGAATGAGCACATAAGACGAGAAGACCCTGTGGAACTTAAAAATCATCAGCCACCCCATAGCAGAATCCAACCTACATTAGGCCCATCACTACAATAACACTGGCTGACATTTTTCGGTTGGGGCGACCTTGGAGAAAAACAAATCCTCCAAAAATAAGACCACCCTCTTAACCAAGAACAACCCCTCAACGTACTAATAGTAACCAGACCCAATATAATTGACTAATGGACCAAGCTACCCCAGGGATAACAGCGCAATCCCCTCCAAGAGTCCATATCGACAAGGGGGTTTACGACCTCGATGTTGGATCAGGACATCCTAATGGTGCAGCCGCTATTAAGGGTTCGTTTGTTCAACGATTAATAGTCCTACGTGATCTGAGTTCAGACCGGAGTAATCCAGGTCGGTTTCTATCTATGACGAACTTTTCCCAGTACGAAAGGACCGGAGAAGTGAGGCCAATGCTACAGCGTACGCCTCCCCTCTAAGCAGTGAATTCAACTAAACTACCAAGAGACTCCACACAATACCTAATCCTAGAAAAGGACCGCTAGCGTGGCAGAGTCTGGCAAATGCAAAAGGCTTAAGCCCTTTATCCAGAGGTTCAAATCCTCTCCCTAGCTCACCACCTACCAATGATCATAACTCATTTAATTATATCCCTATCATATGCTGTACCCATCTTAATTGCTGTAGCCTTCCTAACACTAGTAGAACGAAAAATCCTAAGCTACATGCAAGCTCGAAAAGGCCCAAACATCGTTGGGCCTTTCGGGCTACTTCAACCAGTAGCCGACGGAGTAAAACTATTCATCAAAGAACCTGTCCGCCCGTCCACCTCCTCCCCAGCTCTCTTCATTCTAACCCCTATATTAGCTCTCCTCCTAGCTATCACAATCTGAATCCCACTTCCCCTCCCCTTCCCCCTCGCTGATCTTAACTTAGGTCTACTATTCCTCCTAGCCATATCAAGCCTAGCAGTATACTCAATCCTCTGATCAGGCTGAGCATCCAACTCAAAATATGCACTCATTGGAGCACTACGAGCAGTAGCACAAACCATTTCCTACGAAGTGACACTAGCCATCATCCTTTTATCAGTAATTATACTAAGCGGGAACTACACCCTAAACACTCTTGCCACCGCACAAGAACCTCTCTATCTTATCTTCTCCTCCTGACCCCTTGCAATGATATGGTATATCTCCACCCTCGCTGAAACCAATCGTGCTCCATTCGACCTTACCGAGGGAGAATCAGAACTTGTATCAGGCTTTAATGTAGAATACGCTGCAGGTCCCTTCGCCCTCTTCTTCTTAGCCGAATATGCAAACATTATACTAATAAACACCATAACCGCCATCCTATTTCTCAATCCAAGCTCACTAAACCCACCCTTACAATTATTCCCCATAATCCTAGCCACAAAAACCCTACTTCTTTCCTCATGCTTTCTATGAATCCGCGCCTCATACCCACGATTCCGTTATGATCAGCTTATACACCTCCTCTGAAAAAACTTCTTACCACTAACACTAGCCTTATGTCTCTGACACACTAGCATGCCTATTTCCTATGCAGGCCTCCCACCCTACCTAAGAAAACAAACTTGAATAAAGGAAATGTGCCTGAATATTAAGGGTTACTATGATAAAGTGAACATAGAGGTGTACCAATCCTCTCATTTCCTACAAGCCTTAGAAAAGTAGGACTCGAACCTACACAAAAGAGATCAAAACTCCTTATACTTCCTCTATATTATTTTCTAGTAGGGTCAGCTAACAAAGCTATCGGGCCCATACCCCGAAAATGATGGTTCAACCCCATCCTCTACTAATGAGCCCACATGCAAAGCTAGTTTCCTCTTTAAGCCTACTCCTAGGTACAACCATCACCACCTCTAGCACTCACTGAGTAATAGCCTGAACCGGATTGGAAATCAACACTCTTGCCATCATTCCATTCATCTCAAAATCCCACCACCCTCGAGCTATTGAAGCCACAATCAAATACTTCATAGTCCAAGCAACAGCATCAGCACTACTTCTATTCTCAAGTATATCCAACGCCTGAGCCACTGGACAATGAGACATCACCCAGCTTACCCATCCAACATCCTGCCTCCTCTTAACAATTGCCATCTCAATAAAACTAGGACTAGTACCATTCCACTTCTGATTCCCAGAAGTACTACAAGGCTCACCCATAACCACTGCACTATTACTATCAACAATCATGAAACTCCCCCCAATTACCATCCTCTTCTTAACGTCCCACTCACTAAATCCAACCCTTCTAACAACCATAGCCATTATCTCAACAACCTTAGGTGGTTGAATAGGACTAAACCAAACTCAAATCCGAAAAATTTTGGCCTTTTCCTCTATCTCACACATAGGTTGAATAGCAATCATTACTATCTACAACCCAAACCTCACCTTACTAACCTTCTACTTATACACCCTAATAACTACCACAGTATTCCTTTCCCTAAACACAACCAAAACACTAAAATTAGCCACTATAATAATCTCATGGACAAAAACCCCCATACTTAACGCAACCTTAATACTTACCCTGCTGTCACTAGCAGGCCTACCCCCACTAACCGGCTTCCTACCTAAATGACTTATCATCCAAGAACTCACTAAGCAAGAAATAACCACAGCAGCAACAACCATAGCCATTCTCTCACTACTTGGACTATTCTTCTACCTCCGCCTCGCATACTACTCAACAATTACCCTACCACCAACCACCATAAACCACATAAAACAGTGGCATATAAGCAAAACAACAAACACCATAATCGCCTCCCTAACCTCTCTAGCCACTCTCCTCCTACCACTCTCCCCTATAATCCTCACCACTATCTAGAAACTTAGGATCGACCAAAACCAAAGGCCTTCAAAGCCTTAAACAAGAGTTAAACTCTCTTAGTTTCTGCTAAGATCCGCAGGATACTAACCTGCATCCTCTGAATGCAACCCAGACGCTTTAATTAAGCTAGAACCTTACCTAGATAGATGGGCCTCGATCCCATAATCCCCTGATTAACAGCCAGGTGCCTAAACCCGCAGGCTTCTATCTAACAGACTCCGGCACCTTCAACAGTGCATCAATGAGCTTGCAACTCACCATGAAACTTTCACCACAGAGTCGATAAGAAGAGGAATTTAACCTCTGTAAAAAGGACTACAGCCTAACGCCTTAAACACTCAGCCATCTTACCTGTGACCTTAATCAATCGATGACTCTTCTCCACCAACCATAAAGACATTGGCACTTTATATTTAATCTTTGGCGCATGAGCCGGCATAGTCGGTACTGCACTCAGCCTCCTTATCCGCGCAGAACTTGGACAACCTGGCACCCTCCTAGGAGATGACCAAATTTACAATGTAATCGTCACCGCCCACGCCTTTGTGATAATCTTCTTCATAGTTATACCAATCATAATCGGAGGTTTTGGAAACTGATTAGTCCCCCTCATAATCGGTGCCCCAGACATAGCATTCCCACGGATAAACAACATAAGCTTCTGACTATTACCCCCATCATTCCTCCTCCTCCTAGCTTCCTCTACAGTTGAAGCCGGTGCAGGTACAGGATGAACTGTTTACCCCCCCTTAGCCGGCAACCTAGCCCACGCTGGAGCCTCCGTAGACTTAGCCATTTTCTCCCTCCACCTCGCAGGTGTCTCCTCTATCCTAGGGGCTATTAACTTCATTACTACCGCCATCAACATAAAACCCCCAGCCCTATCACAATACCAAACCCCACTATTCGTATGATCAGTCCTCATCACCGCTGTTCTCCTTCTCCTATCTCTCCCAGTCCTTGCTGCCGGTATCACTATACTACTTACAGACCGCAATCTAAACACCACATTCTTCGACCCTGCTGGTGGCGGTGACCCAGTACTATATCAACACCTCTTCTGATTCTTCGGCCACCCCGAAGTCTACATTTTAATCCTACCAGGCTTTGGAATAATCTCCCACGTAGTAGCCTACTATGCAGGAAAAAAAGAGCCATTCGGCTACATAGGAATGGTATGAGCCATACTATCCATTGGATTCCTGGGCTTTATTGTTTGAGCCCATCATATATTTACAGTGGGAATAGACGTAGACACTCGAGCATACTTCACATCAGCTACCATAATTATTGCCATCCCAACAGGAATCAAAGTCTTCAGCTGACTAGCTACGCTACATGGAGGAACCATTAAATGAGATCCACCAATACTATGAGCCCTAGGATTTATCTTCTTATTTACTATCGGAGGCCTAACAGGAATCGTCCTAGCAAACTCATCCCTAGATATTGCTCTACATGATACATACTACGTAGTAGCTCACTTCCACTACGTCCTATCAATGGGGGCTGTATTCGCTATCCTAGCAGGATTTACTCATTGATTCCCCCTATTTACAGGATACACTCTACACCACACATGGGCAAAAGCCCACTTCGGAATTATATTTACCGGTGTAAACCTAACATTCTTCCCACAGCACTTCCTAGGCCTTGCCGGAATACCACGACGATATTCAGACTACCCAGACGCTTATACCCTATGAAATACTATATCCTCCATTGGATCACTAATTTCAATAACAGCTGTAATTATACTAATATTTATCATCTGAGAAGCCTTTGCATCAAAACGTAAAGTCTCACAACCAGAACTAACTCCAACCAACATTGAATGGATCCATGGTTGCCCACCCCCATACCACACTTTCGAAGAACCAGCCTTTGTCCAAGTACAAGAAAGGAAGGAATCGAACCCTCGTACGCTGGTTTCAAGCCAACCGCATCAAACCACTTATGCTTCTTTCTTATGAGACGTTAGTAAACCAATTACATAGCCTTGTCAAGACTAAATCACAGGTGAAAGTCCTGTACTTCTCAAATGGCCAACCACTCCCAATTCGGATTTCAAGACGCCTCATCCCCTATTATAGAAGAACTTGTCGAATTCCACGATCATGCCCTAATAGTTGCCCTAGCAATTTGCAGCTTAGTCCTATATCTTTTAGCGCTCATACTAATAGAAAAATTATCCTCAAATACTGTTGATGCACAAGAAGTTGAACTAATCTGAACAATCTTACCAGCTATTGTCCTCATCCTACTCGCCCTCCCATCATTACAAATTCTTTACATGATAGACGAAATTGACGAACCTGACCTAACCCTTAAAGCAATCGGCCACCAGTGATACTGAACCTATGAATACACAGACTTTAAAGACCTAACATTTGACTCATACATAATTCCAACAACAGAACTTCCACTAGGACACTTTCGACTACTAGAAGTAGACCATCGCGTAGTCATTCCAATAGAATCCCCAATTCGCATCATCATCACTGCCGATGATGTCTTACACTCCTGAGCAGTCCCATCATTAGGGGTAAAAACTGATGCAATCCCCGGACGACTAAACCAAACATCATTTATCACTACCCGACCAGGAATCTTTTATGGTCAATGCTCAGAAATCTGCGGGGCAAACCACAGTTACATACCAATTGTAGTAGAATCAACCCCTCTCTCCCACTTCGAATCCTGATCTACACTATTGTCTTCTTAATCGTTAAGAAGCTATATGTCAGCGCTAGCCTTTTAAGCTAGAGAAAGAGGGTTGCCTACCCCTCCTTAATGATATGCCACAACTCAACCCAAACCCATGGTTCCTCACCATACTCCTATCATGATTTACATACTCTCTAATCATCCAACCTAAGCTCCTATCATTTACCCCTACTAACTCCCCCTCTAACAAAACCTTAACGACCACAAAAACAACACCCTGATCTTGACCATGAACCTAAGTTTCTTCGACCAATTCGCAAGCCCGTGCCTCATAGGAATTCCATTAATTCTTCTCTCAATACTATTCCCCGCCCTTCTACTCCCTACACCCAACAACCGCTGAATCACCAATCGACTCTCCACCTTGCAGCTTTGACTTCTTCACTTAATTACAAAACAACTAATGATCCCACTAAACAAAAATGGTCACAAATGAGCCCTGCTCTTAACCTCATTAATAATGCTCCTACTTATAATCAACCTACTAGGCCTCCTACCGTACACATTCACCCCAACCACCCAACTATCAATAAACATAGCCCTAGCGCTCCCCTTATGACTCGCTACCCTCCTCACAGGTCTACGAAATCAACCTTCAATCTCCCTAGGCCACCTCCTACCTGAAGGTACGCCCACTCCACTAATCCCCGCCTTAATCATAATCGAAACAACCAGCCTATTTATCCGCCCACTAGCCCTAGGAGTCCGCCTTACAGCCAACCTCACAGCAGGCCACCTACTTATCCAACTTATCTCCACAGCTACCACCACTCTTCTCCCCATCATACCAACAATTTCAATCCTAACAGCATCAATTCTATTCCTATTAACCATCCTAGAGGTGGCAGTAGCCATAATCCAAGCTTACGTATTCGTCCTACTCTTAAGCCTCTACTTACAAGAAAACATTTAATGGCCCACCAAGCCCACTCATACCATATAGTAGATCCAAGCCCCTGACCCATTTTTGGAGCGGCAGCCGCCTTACTCACCACCTCAGGATTAATCATATGATTTCACTACAACTCCTCACACCTCCTAGCCCTAGGACTTCTCTCCATGATATTAGTTATACTACAATGATGACGAGATATTGTACGAGAAAGCACATTCCAAGGCCACCACACCCCCTCAGTACAAAAAGGCCTACGATATGGAATAATCCTATTCATCACATCAGAAGCATTCTTCTTCTTAGGCTTCTTCTGAGCATTCTTCCACTCCAGCCTAGCACCCACTCCAGAGCTAGGAGGACAATGACCACCAACAGGAATCAACCCACTCGACCCCCTGGAAGTGCCCCTACTAAACACAGCCATCCTACTCGCTTCTGGCGTTACCGTCACATGAGCACATCACAGCATCACAGAGGGTAACCGAAAGCAAGCAATACACGCACTCACCCTTACTATCCTACTAGGATTCTACTTCACAGCACTCCAAGCCACAGAGTACTATGAAGCACCTTTCTCCATCGCTGATGGAGTATATGGATCAACCTTCTTTGTCGCCACTGGATTCCACGGCCTTCATGTAATCATTGGATCCTCCTTCCTATCAGTCTGCCTCCTACGACTAATCAAATTCCATTTCACATCAAACCACCACTTTGGATTCGAAGCAGCAGCCTGATATTGACACTTCGTAGACGTTATCTGACTATTCCTCTACATAACTATCTATTGATGAGGTTCATGCTCTTCTAGTATACTAATTACAATCGACTTCCAATCCTTAAAATCTGGTGCAACCCCGGAGAAGAGCAATAAACATAATCACATTCATAATCACTTTATCCCTCATTCTATGTACCATCCTTACTGCTCTAAACTTCTGACTCTCTCAAATATCCCCAGACTCAGAAAAACTATCCCCATACGAATGCGGCTTTGATCCTCTTGGATCTGCCCGACTCCCTTTCTCCATCCGATTCTTCCTCAGTAGCAATCCTATTTCTCCTCTTCGACCTAGAAATCGCCCTCCTCCTCCCCCTCCCATGAGCCAGCCAACTCCAATCACCAACCACAACCCTCACCTGAGCCTCCGCCCTAATCCTCCTACTAGCACTAGGACTAATCTATGAATGAATACAGGGGGGCCTAGAATGAGCAGAATAACAGAAAGTTAGTCTAATCAAGATAGTTGATTTCGACTCAACAGATCATAGCCTAACCCTATGACTTTCTCTATGTCACTTCTACACCTGAGTTTCTACTCCACCTTCACACTAAGTGGCCTAGGACTAGCCTTCCACCGAACCCACCTAATCTCTGCCCTACTGTGTCTAGAAAGCATAATACTATCTATATACCTTGCCCTGTCAATTTGACCTATTGAAAACCAAGTCACATCATCAACATTAACACCTATCCTAATACTAGCCTTCTCAGCATGCGAAGCAGGGGCCGGCTTAGCAATACTAGTAGCATCCACACGAACTCACGGTTCCGACCACTTACACAACCTAAATCTGTTACAATGCTAAAAATCATCCTCCCCACAATCATACTCCTCCCTACAGCTCTCCTATCCCCCAAAAAACTCCTATGAACAAGCACCACTATATATAGCCTCCTTATTGCCACCCTCAGCCTACAATGACTACTCCCAACATACTACCCCCACAAAAACCTCACCCTATGGACCGGCATCGATCAAACCTCATCCCCACTGCTAGTCCTAACCTGCTGACTCCTACCCCTCATACTCATAGCAAGCCAAAACCACCTCCAACATGAACCCCTTACACGAAAACGAACATTCATCACAGCCTTAATCACAATCCAACCCCTTATCATCTTAGCCTTCTCATCAATTGAACTAGTACTATTCTATATCTCATTTGAAGCCACCCTAATCCCCACCTTAATCCTCATCACTCGATGAGGAAACCAACCTGAGCGCCTAAGCGCCGGCATCTACCTACTATTCTACACACTCATCAGCTCCCTTCCACTCTTAGTCACAATATTATACCTCCACATACAAATCGGTACGCTACACCTTACAATACTTAGCCTAACTCACCCCACACTCAACAACTCCTGAACCAACCTCCTATCAAGCCTAGCCTTACTAATAGCATTTATAGTAAAAGCACCCCTATACGGCCTGCACTTATGACTACCTAAAGCCCATGTTGAAGCCCCAATTGCTGGTTCAATACTACTCGCTGCCTTACTACTAAAACTGGGCGGATATGGCATCATACGAATTACTCTCCTAATAGAGTCCACCTCCAACTACCTGTACTACCCATTCATTATCCTAGCTTTATGAGGTGCACTAATAACTAGCTCAATCTGCCTGCGCCAAACCGACCTTAAATCCCTAATCGCCTACTCCTCCGTAAGCCACATAGGACTTGTCATCGCCGCAAGCATAATCCAAACCCATTGAGCATTTTCAGGTGCAATAATACTCATAATTTCACATGGATTGACCTCCTCCATACTATTCTGCCTAGCCAACACGAACTATGAGCGTACACACAGTCGGACCCTCCTCCTAACACGAGGCCTGCAACCACTCCTACCATTAATAGCCACCTGATGACTCCTAGCCAACCTAACAAACATAGCCCTCCCCCCAACAACAAACCTAATAGCAGAACTAACCATTATAATCGCACTATTCAACTGATCTGCCCCCACAATTATTCTAACCGGAATTGCAACCCTACTGACCGCCACATACACCTTATCCATACTTCTTACAACCCAACGAGGGACCCTACCCACCCACATCACATCCATCCAGAACTCAACCACACGAGAGCACCTCCTTATAACCCTTCACATCATCCCACTACTACTCCTCATCCTAAAACCAAACCTCATCTCCGGAATCTTATGCAAGTATAGTTTAACCAAAACATTAGATTGTGATTCTAAAAATAGAAGTTAAACCCTTCTTACCTGCCGAGGGGAGGTTCAACCAACAAGAACTGCTAATTCCTGTATCTGAGTCTAAAACCTCAGCCCCCTTACTTTTAAAGGATAATAGCAATCCAATGGCCTTAGGAGCCACCCATCTTGGTGCAAATCCAAGTAAAAGTAGTGGAACCTACCCTACTTCTAAATACCTCTGTCTTCCTAACATTCATAATCATCCTTACACCAATTCTACTCCCACTTACATCAAAAAACTTTCAAAATTCCCCAACTACCATCACATACACTGTCAAAACCGCATTCCTAACAAGCCTGGTACCAACGACACTCTTCATGTACTCGGGCTCAGAGAGCATCACCTCCCACCTAGAATGAAAATTCATCACAAACTTCAAAATCCCACTTAGTTTTAAAATAGATCAATACTCCCTAATATTCCTACCTATTGCCCTATTCGTAACATGATCTATCCTCCAATTCGCAACATGATACATAAACACAGAACCACACATCACAAAGTTCTTCTCCTACCTCCTAACATTCCTCATCGCCATACTAACCCTAACCATTGCTAACAACATATTCCTACTATTCATCGGCTGAGAAGGTGTTGGCATTATATCATTTCTACTAATTGGATGATGACAAGGCCGAGCAGAAGCCAACACAGCTGCCCTGCAAGCCGTACTTTACAATCGAATTGGAGATATCGGCCTCATCCTAAGCATAGCATGACTTGCCTTAACCATAAACTCCTGAGAAATTCAACAGGCCTTCTCCCACACCCAAGCCCCCACCCTACCCCTACTAGGCCTTATCCTAGCCGCCACAGGAAAATCCGCCCAATTTGGCCTACACCCATGACTACCCGCCGCCATAGAAGGTCCTACCCCAGTCTCCGCCCTACTCCACTCTAGCACCATAGTAGTAGCAGGAATCTTCCTACTAATTCGTACCCACCCCCTGCTAGCCAGCAACCAAACTGCTCTCACCCTCTGCTTATGCTTAGGAGCCCTATCCACACTATTCGCTGCAACATGCGCTCTAACACAAAACGACATCAAAAAAATCATTGCCTTCTCCACATCAAGCCAACTCGGCCTAATAATAGTAACCATCGGACTAAACCTCCCACAACTGGCCTTCCTACATATCTCAACACATGCTTTTTTCAAGGCTATACTCTTCCTATGCTCAGGGTCAATCATCCACAACCTAAATGGTGAACAGGATATCCGAAAAATAGGATCCATACAAAAAATCCTACCAACAACCACCTCCTGCCTAACCATTGGTAATCTAGCTCTAATGGGAACCCCATTCTTAGCAGGATTCTTCTCAAAAGATCCAATCATCGAAAACCTAAACACCTCCTACCTAAACACCTGAGCCCTACTCCTAACCCTAATAGCCACATCCTTCACCGCAACCTATAGCCTCCGCATAACCCTACTAGTACAAACAGGATCCACCCGCATATCCCCAGCCACCTTAACAAACGAAAACAACCAAGCAATCATCAACCCAATTACTCGACTTGCCCTGGGCAGCATCACAGCAGGACTACTAATTACATCCTACATTCTTCCCACAAAAACACCCCCTATAACCATGCCAATACCCACAAAAACCGCTGCCATTCTGGTCACAATCCTAGGTATTGCCCTAGCCCTAGAACTCTCCAACATAACCCACATATTATCTCACCCAAAACAGAATACCCCCCTAAACTTCTCATCTTCATTAGGATACTTCAACCCCCTGACTCACCGACTTAGCTCCACAAACCTTCTACACACCGGACAAAAGATCGCCTTGCACCTAATCGATCTATCATGATATAAAAAAATAGGCCCCGAAGGACTTGCCAATCTTCAACTTATAGCAGCCAAAACCTCCATCAGCCTTCACACCGGCCTAATCAAAACTTACCTAGAATCCTTTGCCCTATCCATCCTCATCATCATCCTATCACTCCATAGACCTAATACCAATGGCCCCTAACCCACGAAAACATCACCCCTTACTAAAACTAATCAACAACTCCCTAATCGACCTACCAACCCCCTCAAACATCTCTGCCTTATGAAACTTTGGATCCTTATTAGGCATTTGCCTACTAACCCAAATCCTAACAGGACTACTACTAGCCGCACACTACACTGCAGACACAACCCTAGCCTTCTCATCTGTTGCCCACACCTGCCGAAACGTACAATACGGCTGACTTATCCGCAACCTACATGCAAACGGAGCCTCATTCTTCTTCATCTGTATCTACCTACACATCGGACGTGGACTTTACTACGGCTCCTACCTATACAAAGAAACCTGAAACACAGGAGTCATCCTCCTACTCACCTTAATAGCAACCGCCTTCGTAGGTTACGTCCTACCTTGAGGACAAATATCATTTTGAGGTGCCACAGTTATTACCAACCTGTTTTCCGCCATCCCCTACATCGGCCAAACTCTCGTCGAATGGGCTTGAGGTGGTTTCTCAGTAGATAACCCAACACTAACACGGTTCTTCACCCTCCACTTCCTCCTACCCTTTATAATCGCAGGCCTCACCATCATTCACCTTACATTCCTACACGAATCAGGCTCAAACAACCCACTAGGCATCTCCTCAAACTGCGACAAAATCCCATTCCACCCCTACTTCTCCCTAAAAGATACCCTCGGCTTCATACTAATACTCTCCCCCCTAATAACTCTAGCCCTATTCTCCCCCAACCTTCTTGGAGACCCAGAAAATTTCACACCCGCAAACCCACTAATCACACCTCCACACATCAAACCAGAGTGATACTTTCTATTCGCATACGCTATCCTACGCTCTATCCCCAATAAACTAGGAGGAGTACTAGCCCTAGCCGCCTCCGTACTAATCCTGTTCATCAGCCCCCTGCTCCACAAATCCAAACAACGTACAATAACCTTCCGCCCCCTATCCCAAATCCTATTCTGAACCTTAGTCGCCAACCTCCTCATTTTAACATGAGTAGGGAGTCAACCCGTAGAACATCCATTCATCATTATCGGCCAACTAGCCTCACTCACATACTTCACCATCCTCCTCATTCTTCTCCCCGCCACCGCAGCCCTAGAAAACAAAATACTCAACTACTAAACTCTAATAGTTTATAAAAACATCGGTCTTGTAAACCGAAGAATGAAGATTACACCCCTTCTTAGAGTTTACCCACCAAAAAGATTTAACCCTCACCCCCTCCTCCCCCTAAAAAACCAACTACATTAAACTATCTCCCATACTACCCCCTCTTTTCCCAGCTTATCAGAAAAGAGGGAGTTTAACCCTCACCTCCAACTCCCAAAGCTGGCATTCTACACTAAACTATCTTCTGACTTATTCCTTCTTTTCCCCCCTACACAGCCCGAATCACCCCCCGAGACAACCCCCGAACAACTTCCAACACCACAAACAACGTCAACAACAACCCTCACCCCGCCACTAAGAACATACCCGCCCCACAAGAGTAAAACATAGCCACTCCACTAAAATCCAGTCGAACAGAAAGTAACCCACCCCCATCAACAGTTACTAACCCCAATTTTCATTCCCCAACAAACCCTCCCACAACTACCCCAACAACAAGCACTAAAACAAACCCCAAACCATACCCCATAACCCGCCAATCCCCTCAAGCCTCTGGAAAAGGATCGGCTGCCAATGAAACCGAGTACACAAACACCACCAACATCCCCCCCAAATAGACCATAAACAAAACCAGCGACACAAACGACACCCCCAAACTCAATAACCACCCACAGCCAGTAACAGATGCTACCACCAACCCAACTACCCCATAATAAGGAGAAGGATTAGATGCCACCCCCAACCCCCCTAAAACAAAACCCAATCCCAAAAAAAACACGAAATAAGTCATAGTTCCTGCTTGGATTTCCCCCAAGACCTGCGGCCTGAAAAACCGCCGCTGTAAACTTCAACTACAGAAACTAAAATCACAGGACATAACTACAGGACCCCCCCCCTCCCCCCCGTATTTATGTCCTATGTACTACCGCGCATACAATCTATCTACCACATTCATAATCCACATACTGCTAGAAATCCACATACTATGTAACTATCAAACACATAAATATGCATACGGACATAAAACCCTCATCCAAAAATATTATCTCCCATCAGCACCCAAACGATCCACAAACAGTGAATGCACTACTGACACAAACACACAACCAGACATTAGAAATCCTAGCACATTTATCCTTCCAGAGTACCAAAAACCCATTGACACAGGACCACAACACACCCCACCGTCCTAAAATCGACCACTCCTAACTTATGCATACCCCCTAGTCAACACGGAAGTGCCCGAGCACACACTATGATTGGCACCGCCCATAACATGCGAACTCTCCAGCAGTACATAAAGCAGGGACCAGGTTATTTATTAATCTTACACCTCACGTGAAATCAGCAACTCGACGCACAACGGATCCATCACGACTAGCTTCAGGCCCATTCTTTCCCCCTACACCCTAGCACGACTTGCTCTTTTGCGCCTCTGGTTCCTATGTCAGGGCCATAACTTGACAACTCCCTTAAACTTGCTCTTCACAGATACATCTGGTCGGGGTCATACCTCACCATTTCAGTCCGTGATCGCGGCATTCCCCGACCTTGGCGCCTTTGGTTCTCTTTTCTCTCTCACGCCTTCAGGTCGCCCCTCCAGTGCAACGGGTGAATTGGTTTATATCCTGCACCTAAATTATGCGTTATCACCTAATCTCGACCTCAAGTCCTGCTGGCGTTACGGCTTACGGGTAACTGGTATCACCTTTACACTGATGCACTTTGTCTTCCATAACGAAGCTAGTGTAATGGTTTAAAGGCATATACAGAGACTCCCCCACGCGATGCACCTCCTTGTGCATTTGGTTATGGTGAGTCCACAAGCTCACATAAATGTTGCAATTTAGTGAATGCTTACGGGGCATAAATTTTCATCATTTTACTTCATTTTTTCCGCTAACTTTCTAAACAACACGGCCAGCTTTCGACTAAAAAAAGCTTAAAACCGTTTGTTTCCTCATGTTTATCTGTTTATTCATTCATTCGTTTGTTTATCTGTCTATTTATTCATTTATTCATTCGTTTGTTTACTTATTTATCTACTTATGTTTGCTCATTTATTTATTTACACTTACATGCTATACTACACATCCACCCTTTGCGACGCTGAAGTTACATTACAAACCACCAATACCTCCAATTTCAACATACCCACTCCCCACAACCAACCCCACCTTTACCCCATACCCCCCACCCTAACAAACCAATCGCACACCACCCACCCAACAACCTATAAACAACCTATAAACAACCTATAAACAACCTATAAACAACCTATAAACAACCTATAAACAACCTATAAACAACCTATAAACAACCTATAAACAACCTATGCTGCTCCACTTCTTCCGCC